GTAAACAAAAAATCCTTCTTTTTCTTTGAACCCACCCAATCAAAAATCCTCCTTTTCTCAAAGGAGAATCGAAAAAATCATATTTTCATACAATATCTTAATTGAATTATATGTAATGATCAATAAATTAAGTTGAATTCTATATCTACACATACCAAAAACATAGAAAAATCCGAATACCAATCTAATCTATTCTATAGATATTTGGGCTAGAGTTGACAAACAAACAAAACCAGCAATATACTTTATTAGTATCGCATAGAAATCTAAATGGGGCGTGGCCAAGTGGTAAGGCAACGGGTTTTGGTCCCGCTATTCGGAGGTTCGAATCCTTCCGTCCCAGAACATATATATTCTCTGACAATATAGATTGCTTTTTTAACAATGTTCCGTTTAAAATCGAAATGTTAGCTGGAATGTGATTGTTGTTTCTTATTTTTTTCTTCGATGAATCGTTTTTTTTTTTCAAAAACTGAATCGAGATGCGAAAGAATCCATATTCCCTATCTCGTATTCTCTACCCCCTAAATTAGCCTACTTAGATTCAATTTTCTTTTTTGTAGATTTCATGACTTTTCGCCAAGAGGGGGTTTTTGGTACTAATTAAATTCACTAAGTCTCTTAATTCTTAATCAATGAGGTAGGCTTAAATAGAAAAAAAGGAGCAAAAACTGGACTTAATCTGGACTTGTTTGGCTTTGTGCCTAGACAGCTCGCATTTCGTAAAAATAAAAAAGACTAGGACACCCCCTTCTTTTGATTTATGCTGCATCAGTCCCGGGGTAGATAGGAGTTAATCAGTAATGGTAAAGCCTTCATTTCAATATCTATAAACGGTGACAATTGCTCAGTCTATTTGATCGAATTGATAGATACGAAACCCTCCCCATTCTTTGGATTTTATCAATCAGATGAAAAAAAAGACTTATCTTTTTTCCTAAGATGATCAAAAGTTATTTTTAACTATCAAATTTTCTTGGAATAATGATGTCGAAAGGGGAACTTTCGAAATTTATTCGAAATTTCGAAAGAGAAATAGTTTTAATCATTCCTTAGAAGCTGAATCTTTCTCTCCTATTAAGTCACGTGAAGATGCAGAATCAAAAAGATATTATAATGTTAGACAAATTAATATTAGCGATGGGGTCTTACTAAGACTTCTTCAGAAAAATCTTTATCCACCTATATCTATAGTATTAGTTATATCTATATACTATATATATAGAAGATATAGAAAATACTATAGATTATGGTGTTTATACATCAGCCCAACCAATGACTATTCATGATTCCATAATTGAATCAATTTCATACCGGTTCTTAGAGGAATGTTATGGTAAAACTTCGTTTGAAACGATGTGGTAGAAAGCAACGTGCGACTTGAAGGACACGATCCGTTGTGGATTTGTACATCCACCATTTTTTGTAGGAATGAAGGTGCTCTTAGCTCGACATCATTGGTTCTGTTTCACCATAACCCCTCGTTTTTTGTTGTCTTGGAATGGAAATAGTCCATGATGGAGCTCGAGTAGAAAGTATTAATTTATTTCTCGGGGCAAGGGTCTAGGGTTAATGCCAATCAATAAAAAAATTGAAACAACTTCGTAAATATATCTTAGGTATGGAAATCGAAAGAATCCAATTCGAGCAAGTTTCAAATGAAAAAATTTATTGGAATTGATCAAACTTTTTCGATCCAAAGTGTTTCACGAGGGAATCCATCATCTTGGAGGATTCTTTCATAGAAATCGCAAAAAGGGTATGTTGCTGCCATTTTGAAAGGATTCAAAAGCACCGAAGTAATGTCTAAACCCAATGATTTAAAATAAAACAAAGATAAAGGATCCCAGAACAAGGAAACACCTTTTTAATTGTCTGAATAACTGGATCAGACTGAAGAATCCTATTTTAAACGAGACAAACAAAAAAGGAGGAAAGACCGCTCAATAAATGAAATTGCCGAAAGATTTTCCTTTGAATTGTTTGAAAGTTATCCAACTTGAGTTATGAGAGTACGAATGGTTTCTTTTGCATTTTAAGGAAGAACGAAGAAAAAAAGACTTACATCTTTAATTGCTTTGATCATTTTATGGATCCAGTTGTCATTTCTTAGATAGAATTCCATACAGAGACAAAACTTCGAATCAATCATTTTTCTCGAGCCGTACGAGGAGAAAGCTTCCTATACGTTTCTAGGGGGGGTGTTGTTCATCTACATCTATCCCAATGAGCCGTCTATCGAATCGTTGCAATTGATGTTCGATCCCGAAGAGAAGGAAAAGATCTTCAGAAAGTGGGTTTTTATGATCCGATAAAGAATCAAACTTATTTAAATGTTCCTGCTATTTTATATTTCCTTGAAAAAGGGGCTCAACCTACAGAAACTGTTCAGGATATTTTAAAGAAGGCAGAGGTTTTTAAGGAACTTCGTCCTAATCAACCGAAATTCAATTAAGGAAATAAATTAAGGAAATACAAAAAGGGGGGTAGTGATTTGTAT